CCGTTGAGTTCTTAATAATCATAATATTTTTTTTTAGAGATGTTTCAAAAACATCCACCTTTTCTGATGATGTTTTTAAAAAATGAACTTCGTTAATTGATTCAGAACATCTGTTACTCAATAGTATCTGTCAATACTTAAAACAAAGAAGGAATCACTCGATTTACCCTTTTTGGATGACTCACAATTATATAGAAATATAATATATTTCTATCAATCAGATATCATGCAAACCCTTTCTATACTAATAGAAGAGAACCTTACTCCATTTAATCTAATAAATATTTAATCTAATAAAAGTGAAATTTTTTTTTATAAGTTCGTTGAAATTGAAGAAGTTCTATATTGCTCAATAAATTGACCTCTATTTATTTGTCCACTACCACTATGTTACGTAAGAAATCTAAAAAAAAAAAAAGGGTTATGATAAAATAAACCTATATATAAAAAAAAAAAAAAAATGAAAACTACAAATATCCATTTTTTACGAATGGGATCGAGAATCTTTATTAATTCGACACAAGAAAGGGTTGGGTAAAATTCCGTTTCTTGTGTCAAGGACTAGGAGACGAACAATCTCCCCTAAAATCCTTTGTTCCTCTCATTTATACTTTGGTTTCTATTCTCCGCTTATTTATCTTTTGTTTTGATTCTAGTCAAATATAAAACTATTGATTCATTCTATATCATACCGTTTCAATTTGGATTGAAAAAACAAATAAATAAAGAAGAGTTAAGTAAAACAGTCAGTCGCCTTCACAATATACTATGACCAGGAATGCGGTATTAAGTAATTCCCGAAATCCGGTAGAATAAAGAATATAAATAAGCAAAATTTTTTTGATCATACATAATTCCCAACAAAAATTTGTTTATTTTTAGAGCTTGATGTTGATAAATCCGCAGATCTAGAAATTCATTTCGGACAATTGAACCTTCTCAAACTGTTTCTTTTTAAGAACCAAAAAGATTTGTGCCAAAATAACAGATGCCAAGAAGAGCAAAAGACCTTGGACACGTAATGGATCTTGAAGTACTATTTCCGCATCTCCCTGACCAAATCCACCCACATTAGGATTACTCGTTAATGGTTGATCAAGTTTGATGGATTCGCCCTCTGAAACAAGAAGTTCCGGTCCTGGAGGGATAATATCAACCACTTGACGTCCATCCGATGCATCCGCTATGGTTATTTCGTACCCCCCTTTTTCTTTTCGTATTATTTTGCTTACTATACCTGCTGCTGTAGCATTATAAACATTATTGTTACTCTTGCTCCCGTCGGGATAAATCTGACCCCTTCCCCTGTTCCCGCCTACATATATGGGATATTTTAAGAAGTGCACATCTTTCTTAGTAGCGGGGTCCGGGGAAAGAATAGGAAAGGTGATTTCACTATATTTCTGACCAGGAACCGGACCTATCACAAGAATATTTTTTTTAGTGGGACGATAGCTCTGAAAAGACAGATTTCCTATCTTTTCTTTAATCTCGGGCGAAATACGATCGGGAGGGGCTAATTCAAACCCCTCGGGTAAAATAAGAACAGCCCCGACATTCAAAGCTCCTTTTTTACCATTAGCAAGAACTTGTTTCAGTTGCAGATCATAAGGAATTCGAACAACTGCTTCAAATACAGTATCAGGAAGTACCGCTTGTGGAACCTCGATATCCACGGGTTTATTAGCTAAATGGCAATTGGCACATACAATACGGCCAGTCGCTTCTCGTGGATTTTCATAACCCTGCTGTGCAAAAATGGGATATGCATTTGAAAGGGGTGCCTGGGTTAGTATATATATCATGAGCGATACGGAAATGGATCGAGTAATCTCTTTCTTTATCCAAGAAAAGGTATTTTTAGTTTGCATGGTCCAATCATTGATCCCGAAAATTTCTACAATAAAATTAGGTAGGTCGCTAGTATAGTTCCCTATCTATAATTTTGCTATTTACTTAAATATTAAATATAAATAATTTTACTGGAATATTGGAGGAATCCCTTGGATGGGTAGTAAGTACAATTTTGAATGTTTTGCTTATGTACAAAGTAACAAATATTATAATTGGATCGTTCGATCACTTTTCAGTCATTCATTGAATGATAAATCACTACAAGTGAAGGAGATACACGATTTAAATAACGAAAGATCCAATATTTAAAAATTGTATCTAAAATGACTGGAAAAGTAGAAACAAGACCGGATATAATTTGATCATTATGAGCAAATCCAAAATCTTTGTAGACAGAGCCAATCATTAATTCCCAACCGTGGGGCGAATGGAATCCTATACATAAATCAGTTAATAAAAGAATAGAAAAAGCTTTTATTGTGTCGCTTAAGTTGTATAGGAATTCTTGAAACCAAGAGTTAAGAATAACAAGTTCTTCATTACCTAGAATAGAATAACCACTTAGAATACCGAAACAGATTATATTTGTCGAGAAGTGTAAAATTGTATGGATGCGATCCTCGTTGTGCATCTTGATCAATTGGATCGTTTCTTTGTAGATTTCGATGCGAGGCTTTTGTAAATGTGTTTCCGGGTATTCCTTTATCATTTCGTCCAAACGTAAGAGTTCCTCTAAGTCTATGAATTCTTTTAGAATACTCTTTTCTTGAATATCATTCAAAAAAATTTCGGATTGCCTAGTATTCCACCAATTAGTAAACCAAGATTCCAGACTTTTATTAAATGAGAGAGAGATCCACCAAGGCAAAAATACTATAGATGCAAGATATAGAAGGGAAATTAATACTTTCTTTTTTGCCATTTTTTCGTCTGTGAATTTTAAAATTTTTAATGAACGCACCTCATTCGTCGACTCTATATGATACTAATATTTCTATCAAGCATAAGTTCTATTACAAGTCATCGATGTATTTCCGGATTTTTTTGTGATTCAGTACAGCGGTTAGTCCTTGAATTTAGAAAGAATATAGAATAAGAAAGAGCCCTCTTCAAATTAATAGTAGTCGGATTTCGAGACGAAAGAACTCCCGTTCTATCAAAATATCAAATATTTAGTATTTAGAAAAAAAAAATTCTTTACTTTATGATGAAATGTTTTGTTTTGATATATGATGAATCTATCATTTAGATTTGTTACTGAATTGAGTTAAGTGGATTTACATACGCATAAAAAAAATTGTGGACATAAACAATTTCGTTTTAGAATTGTTTCATATACGTTTGCTTTGGCTCGAGTAAGCGTTCTGAAGAAACTTCAGTTAAGTTATGCTATAGAAAAAAAGATGATTCTTGAGTTTTTTATCTCTTGCAAAGTATTCATTCTTCAGTTCCTTTTTTCAAAATACTTCAATTGGTACACGCAAGAAATAGGCCAATTCAGCAGCTTTTTGCTCAATCTCTCGTGGAGTAAAATTCTCATCAGTACGAGTCAAGGGAATGGCTCCTTGTCCTTTTATTTCCATATAAAGGACACGACGAGCATAAATACCCTCTTTAATTTCTATTCTGATGGACTGAATGTCTTTCATAAGGAATCGGAGGAATATGCGACGATTTTTTCCAGGAAATCCCCAACGAAAAATACACACTATGCCCTCTTTTATATCGAATCGATCATAACCACTACCTACATTCCACAAAATTGTGCACCACAAATAGGAGCTAATAAAAAGACCTGCGATCCCATAGAAAGACATCACGATACCTTGTGGAAAAAAAATTATTTGCTGAGAAGGAAATAAAGATATAAAATTCCTACCAAAATAACTGGACGTTCCAACCAATAAAAACCCTAATGAACCTAAAAAAAGAATAAAGGCCCAACAGAAATTACTTGTTTTTCGAGACCCCGCTATAAGTTCTACCCATATACGTTCTGATCGCCAACTCATACTCTAACTAGACCTAGTTGCATTTTATTGGAATTGGGAGAATAACAAAAATAATTTTTTTTTACTTTTTTTTGTTTCCGAAGTAACTCTCATCAACCAGCACTATTATGATGTGAACCTTTAGGGATAATTCATCGAATTTCTTAGATCCAAACTAAAATAATAACATCCCTTTCATATGATTTCCTAATACATATAGATATATTGACTTTACATTTCAGAAATTCTCCCCGATCCCGATCTATTTGAAAATAGTTATAATTCATTTATCATGTTTACACATACATAAGAGCTTATGCTCGAAGGAAGCCGCATATTATACCATATTTTACTAAATAGATATCCGTGTTATGATCCAAGTAAGTCTTGAAAAAATATATATATAAGATTTGTCCTTGTTGTATCTAAAAAATCTTGTTTTTTTGAACATAAAGAGATAAAGAAGCCATTGCAATTGCCGGAAATACTAAGCCCACTAAAGGCACAAAAATGGAGGGGAGACTGTTGAGAGTTATCATAGAATGGGTACCTCGATTTAATATTTGTACCTGTTATTTATTGTTATATTTATTGTTTTATATTTGAACCTTATCCTTATATTGTTATAAAGATATCTTATAATTCATATATAATTGTTATATTATACTAAGTATACCTAAGTGAGTATATATATACTTAATAGGGATAGGGAGTCTATAAGTATATGTTTTAAGAAATATATATTAATTTAAGAAATATATATTAATTAATAAAATACAATAAATATATAAATAAATGGACCTATTCATCTTTCTACATGTTTCTAATTCATCTTTCTACATGTTTCTACATGAAATATATATATACGATAATCCACCCTTTTATTATTCGTATTAGTAGTTATTATCTTTTCTTGTCTTATAAATTTCATAATTTAATAAAATTTTAAAGTATTTCCTAAAAACTCCCAAAGAATTCGTTATAATACGATCCAACAAAAAGGATTCTTAGTGGGGGATTTTTTTCGGGAGATATAGAAAGATGCAAGACCTTGTTAACTAATTCCACGGAAGAAAGCGAAAGAATTCACTCTTTTATTTTGAAAGAATTCACTCTTTTGTTTAATAGAGATTTCCTAGTTAGTATTAGTAACCA